CTATGGCTCCAACAAACAAAGTAAATAGGACTAATAGAAAGATCGTAAATATCATAGTATTGTCCGATTCATGGGGATAAGAAAAAGTGTTTTTAGTGCGAAAATTCATAGTAGTAAGAAAAGGGCTTATAATGTTTTTTACATTAACATCAATTTGATATGTCTTATTCCAAAAAAAAGAAGCCCTTTCATTATTATCCATTGCCAATAAAGTTAATAAAGGAATTTTTTTTTTACTGGTTTTTGGTATTTCTTTTCCCCATAGGGATATTGAATAGAAAGAGCTACTTTTTTGACCACTATAATTTTGAAACTGAACGTTTAAATGTCCCTCAAAAGTAAGTAAATAGACCCGAAACATATAAAATGCGGTTAATCCTGCTGTGGAACAAGCTAGTATTGCAAAAATCGGCGAATACAACCAACTATCATTAAGAATCTCATCTTTGGACCAAAAACAAGCAAGGGGTGGAATACCACAAAGAGAAAGTGTACCCACTAAAAAAGCGGTTTTTGTAATTGGGACATGCTTTTTTAAACCTCCCATAAGAACCATATTCTGACTTTTATCTGGAGAATATCCAACAATAGATTCCATGGAATGAATGATAGATCCAGATCCTAAAAACAGCAATGCTTTGGAATAAGCATGAGTAATCAAATGAAATAAAGCGGCTCGATAAGAACCCATACCTAGAGCTAACATCATATAACCTAGTTGAGACATTGTCGAATAAGCTAAACTTCTTTTAATATCTTTTTGAGCCAGAGCTAAAGTAGCTCCTAATAATACTGTTATTATACCTATCAAAGATATGAAATTCATTATGTAAGGTATGATTATAAAAAGAGGAAGAAGTCGAGCTACAAGAAAAATTCCCGCCGCTACCATAGTAGCAGCGTGGATAAGAGCCGAAATAGGAGTAGGGCCTTCCATGGCATCAGGTAACCATACATGAAGAGGGAATTGTGCCGATTTAGCAACTGCACCAGCAAATAAAAGAAAGGAACACAAAGTAACAAATAGAAAATTAACTTCACTATTATAAATCAAGTTATTGAATATTTCGAACAAATCCCGAAATTCAAAACTACCCGTTATCCAATAAAGGCCTAAAATTCCTAATAATAAACCAAAATCCCCTACACGATTAGTTACAAACGCTTTTTGACAAGCAGTTGCCGCAATAGGTCGCGTGAACCAAAAACCTATTAATAGGTAAGAACACATTCCAACTAATTCCCAAAAAATATAAATTTGTATCAAATTAGAACTAGTAACTAATCCCAACATTGAAGTATTGAAAAAACTCAGATAAGCAAAAAATCTCAAATATCCTTGATCATGAGACATATAATTATCACTATAAAAAAGAACAAAAATTCCAACGGTAGTAATTAATATTAACATAATAGAAGTAAGTGGATCGATTAAGTAACCGAATTCTAAAGAAAAATCATTATTAATGGTCCAAGACCATACATATTGATAGATAGAAGTTCTATTTATTTGCTGAATAGATAGATAGACTGAAAGAATCATAACTATGCTTAACAGTAAAATACTAGGAAAAGCCCACATACGACGAAGATTTTTTGTTGCCGTTGGAAAAAGTATAAGTCCTACTCCTATTAACATAGGAGCTGGTAGTGGAATGAAAGGTATAATCCATGAATATTGATATGTATATTCCATAATAAAAAACCCTTTTTTATTGTTTTATTCTTAATTAATTGTTTCTGATTCAGCAGCTCTTATCACTTTTTTAGGTTCAATAAAAAATCAAGATATGGAAAATTAAAAAAAAAATTCTATTCTTAATTTTTCTCAATCTTTTTTTTTCAATACTTCAAATATTCAAATCAAGAAGTTCAAATTGGTCAAATGATATGAATAGAACCAAGTTACGATTATCAATTTATTATTATTATTAATATTTTAAGTAAGATTTTTAGGAAGATACAATCTAATTTCAATTAATATTACGTATTACGATAATTTATATCTATAGAGCAAAGAAAAAGAATTAGACCAAAATGGACTACTTAATACATTACTTTATTTTGATATGACTAAAATAATAGTACTAATAAGATGGCTCGTAACTTGCTTGACTCTAAAAAACTTTTTTTCGTTCGTTTATTGATAAAATTCATTAGGGAACTCCGCGATTATCTTTTATTGAACTGGAAGACTCGTTGTAGGAAAGAATATGATATTCGAAATTTTTCTTTTCATAACATAATAAATAGACTTAAAAGAAAAAGGAAAATTACTAAATATAATTTTATAAAATCATGTATCCCTTTTTGATTAACTACTAGTTTCATTCAAATTTCTTTTTTATTCTATACAATATCTGGAAAAAGAAAGATAAATTGGAATTGTTTGAATAATAGATGTCTTTCACATCCAACTATAGAAATGAATAACTTTTTATTTTATTTTTAATGGCAGTTCCAAAAAAACGTACTTCTATATCAAAAAAACGTATTCGTAAAAAAATTTGGAAAAAAAAGGCATATTGGGCAGCGTTGAAGGCTTTTTCGTTAGCGAAATCTCTTTCAACCGGGAATTCAAAAAGTTTTTTTGTACGACAAATAAATAATCAAACGCTAGATTAAATAATCTAAATCTGAAAAAAGGTACCCCCCTTTTTAATATATTTTCTCATTTCCGAATGGGGATTCTTATTTTCCCCATCGGTTCACTTGTCACAATAAGAAATAAGTTTTATTATTTTCTACATAAAAGAGGATATAAGATCTTTAGGAAAAATCTAAATTGATACAGGACCAACAAGAACCTACCGGTTAATACAAAGTTCTACAAATATTTACATAATTCCTTGGATGTCACACTATGTACTATGATCCACAAAAAGCATTTTTATGTTCATTGAACAAATGCATTTTTTAGTTTAGATTTATAAGATTTATAAAATAAATGATAAATTTCTTTTTCAAAATATTCAAAAATGAAAATACGAAAGAACTTTTTTGAAGTTATATGCTTGGGTCGAAGTCCTAATGATTTAGTTACAAGATTTCCATTTTTATAGAGTATAAACTACGAAAATGTCCTCTGAAAAATAAAACATCTTATTATCAATACAATAAAAGGATAATAAATATTTTTATTGGAATCTTTCAATGCATATTTATATTGAATATTGAAACGAAATGATTTTATCTCATTAATTTGAATTAAAAAAACGATTGAATTGACTCCTTCAAGCTCGACGATTAACTAAAAATAGATTATTATTATTCGAAATACCCTACGCCGCTATGGTGAAATCGGTAGACACGCTGCTCTTAGGAAGCAGTGCTAGAGCATCTCGGTTCGAGTCCGAGTGGCGGCATGGCATCTTATACAAGAGATATAATAAGTCCTATAATGAATTCAATTCTTAATTTCAATTCCGTATAATTTTGTACCCCCCCATAATTTTTTTTATTATGATATTTTCTACTTTAGAACATATATTAACTCATATATCCTTTTCGATCGTTTCAATTGTAATTACAATTTTTTTGATAAGCTTATCAGTCGATGAAATCATAGGACTATATAATTCGTCAGAAAAAGGGATGATAGCTACCTTTTTCTGTATAACAGGATTATTAGTCACTCGTTGGATTTATTCGGGCCATTTACCATTAAGTAATTTATATGAATCATTAATTTTTCTTTCATGGAGTTTCTCCATTATTCATATGGTTCCATATGTTAAAAAACATAACAATTATTTAAGCGCGATAACCGCGCCAACTACTATTTTTACCCAAGGCTTTGTTACTTCAGGTCTGTTAACTAAAATGCATCAATCAGAAATATTAGTACCTGCTCTCCAATCCCATTGGTTAATGATGCACGTAAGTATGATGGTATTGGGCTATGCAGCTCTTTTATGTGGATCATTATTATCAGTAGCTCTCTTAGTCATTACATTTCGAAAAGTTCTAAGGATTTTTAGTAAAAACAAGAATTTTTTAAATGAGTCATTTTTCTTTGGAGAGACCCAATACATGAATGAAAGAAACAATGTTTTACTAAGCATTTCTTTTTTTTCTTTTAGAAATTATTACAAGGCTCAACTGATTCAACAATTAGATCATTGGAGTTATCGTATTATTAGTTTAGGGTTTATCTTTTTAACCATAGGTATTCTTTCGGGAGCAGTATGGGCTAATGAGGCATGGGGATCCTATTGGAATTGGGACCCAAAAGAAACTTGGGCATTTATTACTTGGACCATATTTGCGATTTATTTACATACTCGAACAACTCCAAATTTTGAAAGTGTAAATTCCGCAATTGTGGCTTCTATGGGCTTTCTTATCATTTGGATATGCTATTTTGGAGTCAATTTATTAGGAATAGGGTTACATAGTTATGGTTCATTTAATTTACATTAGCATCTAATTAAATGAAAAAGATCCTGACGAATACAAAGATAGAATATATAAATATAGGTATATATATTAAGTAAAAATATAAGATAAGAAATAAACTGTCGAGAACCATTTGAATCATTACACTACTTGATTCAAATGGTTCTCACAAAGGCCAAATCCATCTGGTTACAATTCATTTTCTCTTAAGTTTTAAGTTAAGAGAAAATGAATTGGAATTGTACAACGAACAATATCCAAACTAATAGGATTGCTTTTTGATTTGTTCTTTTTTCCTGAAAACTATCGATAAAAAAAATTAGATATAATAGCTTCCACCTTGTCAACTGATAATGAAAGAACGAAATCCGGATAAATACCGATACCTATTATTGGGAGAAGGATAGAGATCGAAACAAATAACTCTCGCGGTCCAGAATCAAAAAAATAAGAGTTTGGAACATTAAATAGCTTGTATCCATAGAACATTTGGCGTATCATGGATAATAAATAAATAGGCGTTAATATCATTCCAATTGCCATTAAAAAAGTAACTAGTATTTTGGGCATTAAAAGATATTTTTGACTGGTAATTATTCCAAAAAAGACTAATAATTCTGCAACAAAACCGCTCATGCCCGGTAATGCAAGGGAAGCCATCGATAAGATACTGAACATCGTAAATATTTTTGGAAGGGGGATAGCCATTCCACCCATTTCGTCGAGATAAAGAAGACGTATTCTATCATAACTCGTTCCTGCCAAGAAAAAAAGAGCAGCGCCAATAAATCCATGAGAGATTATTTGTAAAATGGCTCCATTGAGTCCCGTATCGGTTATAGAGCCAATTCCAATAATTATGAAACCCATATGAGATATAGAGGAATAGGCTATTCTTTTTTTTAAATTACGTTGACCCGGAGATGTTGAAGCTGCATAGATTATTTGTATTGCGCCTATTGTAATCAACCAGGGAGAAAATAGGGAATGGGCGTGGGGTAAAAATTCCATATTGATCCGAACCAACCCGTAGGCTCCCATTTTTAATAAAATTCCAGCTAGAAGCATACAAGTACTATAATGTGCCTCCCCGTGGGTGTCTGGTAACCATGTATGTAAGGGTATAATCGGTGATTTGACAGCAAAAGCAATAAGAAATCCAATATAGAAAATTATTTCCAGTGCCGCAGGATACGATTGATTAGCTAATGTTTCATAATTTAATGTTGGTTCATTAGAACCATATAAACCAATACCCAAAACTCCTATTAATAGAAAAATGGACCCTCCCGCAGTGTACAAAATGAACTTTGTAGCTGAATAGAGACGTTTCTTTCCCCCCCACATCGATAGAAGTAGATAAACGGGAATTAATTCTAACTCCCACATGATGAAAAAAAGTAAAAGGTCTCGAGAAGAAAATAATCCTATTTGACCGCTGTACATTGCTAACATCAGAAAATGGAATAATCGGGAATCTCGAGTAATTGGCCGAGCCGCTAAAGTCGCTAAAGTGGTAATAAATCCCGTCAGTAAAATAGGTCCTATAGAAAGTCCATCTATTCCCAATCTCCAATAAAAATCAAAAAAATTGATCCATTTATAATCCTCTGCTAATTGGGTTAATGGATCGTCCAATTGGAAATGAGAACAGAATGTATAGGTTGTTAAAAGAAGCTCTAAGATACATATACATATTGTATACCACCTAATTACTTTATTTCCTCTATGAGGGAGAAAGAAAATAAAAGAACCTGCCAATATCGGCAAAACTACAATTATTGTTAACCAAGGAAAATAATTCGTGGTAAAGACAAGATACGCTTGGACAAATAAACCCGTGCTCAAAAATAGAAAATAGAATAATATTATTATTTTTTTTGAGCACGGGTTTTTGTCGGTAAAAAAAAATCAACTGTATTCAAAATGTATTTAAGTGGTTTATTCTGGAACGTATTAATAAGCTAGACCCATGCTTCGAGTTGTTTCATGCCATAAATAAACCCGAACGCTCAAAAAATCCGTTGGGCAGGCGGATTCACATCTCTTACAACCGACACAGTCTTCTGTTCTTGGAGCAGAAGCAATTTGCTTAGCTTTACATCCATCCCAAGGTATCATTTCTAATACATCTGTTGGGCAGGCTCGGACACATTGAGTACATCCTATACAGGTATCATAAATCTTTACTGAATGTGACATTGGATCTATAACTTTTTGAATGCCATAAATTTTCGATCTAGTAAACTTATAAATGAATCGTATATTTAGACACCAGATGAATCAATGATTTTACCAGAATTTATCCAATCAATCTAATTCTGGATCGACTCATGAGATTGGGCCAAGATACTTTGATTTTTAACTTTTTTCTCAAATCTGCGTATCATACATGCTGATTGAAATTCATACTAATTGAAGTTGATGATAATTAAAATTGATGAATATTCTAATTTCTATAATTGATATTACTTAATTTATTCATTTTATTTATTCAATAAATTCGATTGATTGATACGAGTTGATTTTCTGTTACGATAAATTGCCGAAACAATAGCTAACCCAATAGCGGCTTCGGCGGCTGCAATAGCTATAACAAAAATTGAGAAAATATCTCCTTTTAATTGTCGACTATCAAAAAAATCCGAAAATGTTACGAAATTTATATTAACTGCATTCAGTATAAGTTCAAGACACATAAGGGCCCTAACCATATTTCGGCTCGTGATCAATCCATAGATACCGATAGAAAATAAATAGGCACTCAAAACAAGTACATGTTCGAGTATCATTGACCAGCTCCTTCTTAATTTTGATTCATTTCAATATGAACAACAATTCAACCGAGTCGATTTACTATAATAAGTACAAAGCAAGAGAATGGTATTTGGTAATAGATAAAAAATAAATTTTTTTGATTTTATAGTCTTTAAATAGAATTGAAGATAAATGAATTTGATAACACAGAACAGGGTTGAATTTTGATTGCTGTTAACGATTATAAAGATTTCTCATTGCCGAGCAACAGCAATTGCACCTATCAAAGCAACTAAAAGTATTATCGAAATCAGTTCAAATGGAAGAAAAAAATCGGTTGATAAATGAATTCCAATTTGTTGACTATTACTTATCAAATCTTGCTCTATAATCTGATTTGATTTTGTCGTCCAAATAATCCCGTACCAAGACGTATCTAGAATAGTACTAATTAGTGAAACAAAAATACTTGTACAAACCAACGAAGTAATCCCATCACCAACAGTCCAAAGGTTCAAATCTTTGTAATATTCTGAACCATTCATGAACATTACAGCAAATATGATTAAAACATTTATAGCTCCCACGTAAATAAGGAGCTGTGCAGCCGCTACAAAATGGGAGTTTGATGGAATATAAAATAAGGATATGCAAACAAGAACCAATCCCAACGAAAAGGCAGAAAAAATTGGATTAGTAAATAACACCACTCCTAGAGCTCCTACTATAAGACCTGATCCCAGAAAAACTAAAAGAAAATCATGTATTGGTCCAGGCAAATCCATTTTTTTTTTAAGATAAATAAATCGAAATCTTTTTCATGATTTTATTGACCCGACCAGGAAATTTTTTAGAATATCCTATATGCTCCTAATTGAAATATTAAATTCTAATCGACTGGGTTTAAATGAAAATTGATGTAGGTAGAATTGATGGACCAATATCCTTTTTCACTCGAAAGAAAAGGGTCGTTTAGTTCGAAACTATATTATTTATATATGTATCTAAATAAATATAGTCGACCTTCTCACCAACCAATTAACAGTTGGTCATAATTTATAGTTATTGACCAAGAAGAAAAAAAAAGAACTCATTCCTTTAGATTAGATCAAATTGAACCTTGATAATTGGAAATTACTCTTTAATCAAAGAAAAGAGTTTTTACGTTTTTTATTTTGGAGGCGAATTCAAAATTGTTCGAATTGTATAATCGTCAATTACTGACATTGGTAAACGACCCAAAGCAATTTGATTATAATTTAATTCGTGACGATCATAGGTCGAAAGTTCATATTCTTCAGTCATTGATAAACAATTTGTTGGACAATACTCAACGCAGTTACCACAAAATATACAAATTCCGAAATCAATACTGTAATTAAGTAATCGTTTCTTTCGAATACCAGTTTCCAATTTCCAATCAACAACGGGGAGATCTATAGGACATACACGAACACATACTTCACAAGCAATGCATTTATCAAATTCAAAATGAATTCGGCCGCGGAAACGTTCCGATGTAATTAATTTTTCATAAGGATATTGAATAGTTACAGGTAAACGGTTTGCGTGGGATAAGGTAATCATGAACCCTTGACCAATGTACCTTGCAGCTTGTACTGTTTGTTGACCATAAGTCATGAACCCAGTTACCATAGGGAACATATCGTAAAGATCTATAAATAATTTGTTGTTTGTTTCTTTCTCTTGTTTGAGAGAAGTCGTAAATATAGAATATCGTATTCCTTTTTCCTTTACAGTGAAAGGAGTTGGGAAGAAGTTGTTAATAATAGATTGCCGAGAGAAAGGGGTAAAAGAAATTTCCATCCAAGATTTAATAATTGGTCCATTCTTAGCCTAGGTAAAGTCCATCTTGTTGCGATAGAAATGAACAAAAACAAATAAGTTTTAGCTAATGTAATAAAAATACCAATTGTCGTTCCAAAAACTCTACCTACTTTATTTATTTCAAATAGCTCAGGAACAAATATGTACGGAATAGAGATATTCCAACCACCCAAGTAAAGAACTGTTACAAATAACGAAGAAACTAATAGATTTAGATAGGAAGCAACGTAAAATAAACCGAATTTGATGCCAGAATATTCGGTTTGATAACCTGCTACTAATTCTTCTTCTGCTTCTGGTAAATCAAAAGGTAATCTCTCACATTCTGCTAGGGAAGAAATTAGAAAAACAAAAAATCCTATAGGTTGACGCCACAAATTCCATCCCCAAAAACCATATTTTGATTGGGCCTCAACTATATCAACTGTACTTGAACTGTTAGATAATCATAGTCGGTGATAACATCACTGTTCCCATCGCTATTACAAAACCGTACATGAGATTTTCACCTCATACGGCTCCTCGGGGGCCATAAATAAATTTTAAAGGACCAAGCCAATATTATTTCTCTTGATATGGTTGTAATATAAATATATATATAAGAAAGTAAAAACCTATTGGAAGATCCCGAATTAAACCAATGGAATTCTGTCTGCTAGATGCTATAATAATAACTAAAAAGCACTTCTGAATTGATCTCGCCCTTTAATAATTTGAATTTTTCTTTATTGTGAGTAATAACTTAATCCTTCAATAAAATACTCCTTGTAGAAATATCAATAGATATTTCAACCCATCCTTTTGGATTACGAAAAAAAATTATACATTACATTATTTCATGAATCATGACACACTATCTCTATGAATATATGAAAGAATAAAAAGATCTTATTTTTCGTTCCTCTTCTTCTTTCTTAAAAAGGGAGTTAAAAAATAAAAGGATTATTTCGTTCCTGATAATCATTTTATTTTTAATCTGTGGATAGGAGCATACTCTGGATCGGAATCGTGAGGAGTACTGCTTGATCATTTCTACCAACTTAAAGCCCCAATTAGTATTCTTTTTATGTTATGAAAAATACCCTTTTGGATAATTTACATAAAAAATCTCCATTACTAATCCTTTATGTATTTTGGTGTTCCTAACCATCCACTTTTTTTTACTCAATCGTCCGTTATAGTACTACATAGAAAGGATAATAAAAACTATATACGGTTGATCTTTTGAGCCCGCTTCAAGCTAGGATGACTAATCAACCAATCTTGGGGTAAAGGTCTTGCTTATCTTTATTTTCTTTTAATTCTTGTACGTAGGAGATGAGACTCCATTTTTTTACTGCTAATTTAGAAGCTGTTTTCTTTCACTCATATAACTATCTGATTTAGTTCATCAACCCGAATAATGAATAAAACAATTCTGATATCTATTCAATTTCTTTACTAAAAAGAAAGAAGTAAAGAAAAGTTTATGTTTAACCGAATCGCACGTAGAGATATTGATAACACACAAAGAGTTAATGGAATTTCATAACTAATTGATTGAGCCGCAGCTCGTAGACCACCTAAAAAGGAATATTTATTATTTGATCCATATCCTGACATAAGAAGTCCGATGGGAGCAATACTTGAAATGGCAATCCATAAAAAAACACCGATATTGAGATCAGATAAAACAAGGTGATAGCTAAAAGGAATTACTGAATAACTTAGTAAAATGGATATAACTGCTATGGATGGTCCTATACTGAATAAACGAGTATCCCCTCGAGACGGGAGAATATTCTCTTTGAAAATTAGTTTTGTCCCATCGGCTAGAGCTTGCAGAATTCCCAAAGGACCAGCATATTCAGGCCCAATACGTTGTTGTATTCCTGCGGATATTTCTCTTTCTAACCACACAATTACGAGTACACCTATTGTAATTCCCAATACAAGACTCAAAATAGGTACAAGCATCCATATGATTCCATAGAACTCTTTGAAGGATTCCAATCTGGAAAAAGAATTGATATCTTGTACTTCTGTTGTATCAATTATCATTTCAACGATCTACTTCTCCCATAATGATATCTATGCTACCTAGTATTGTCATAATATCAGCCAATTTCATTCTTTTAACTAACTGAGGAAGAATTTGCAAATTGATAAAACCGGGTGGGCGAATTTTCCATCTCCAAGGAAAACCACTCTGATCTCCTATTAAAAAAATTCCCAATTCGCCCTTTGGGGCTTCAACTCTTACATATAGTTCTTGTTTCGGCAATTCAAAAGTGGGTGCAGGTTTTTTACTAATGAATCGATATTCAAAATCATTCCATTCTGGATCCTTTTCTCTATCAAAGGATCGGATTTCTAAATTCTCGTAAGGCCCCCCTGGAATTCCTTCCAGAGCCTGTTGAATAATTTTTATAGATTCTGTCATTTCACTGATTCGGACTAAATAACGAGCTAATGAATCTCCTTCTTTTTGCCACTGGATTTCCCAATCAAATTCGTCGTAACATTCATAATGATCAACTTTACGAAGATCCCATTGTATTCCAGAAGCTCGTAGCATCGGTCCTGATAAACCCCAATTTATTGCTTCTTCTCCACCAATAATGCCTATCCCTTCAACTCGTTCTAAAAAAATAGGATTCCGCGTAATAAGTTTTTGATATTCATAAACCGCTGTTAAAAAATAATCACAGAAATCTAAACATTTATCTATCCATCCATGAGGTAGATCGGCTGCTACTCCCCCGATACGAAAATAATTATGCATCATTCTCATACCGGTGGCAGCTTCAAATAGATCATATACTAATTCTCTTTCTCGGAAAATATAGAAAAAAGGAGTCTGTGCACCAATATCTGCCATAAAAGGGCCAAGCCACAAGAGGTGAGAAGCTATACGACTCAACTCTAACATAATTACTCTGATATAACTGGCTCTTTTAGGTACTTGAATATTCCCCAACTGTTCGGGTCCATTTACAGTTATTGCTTCTGTGAACATAGTCGCTAAATAATCCCAACGTGTTACATAAGGCAGATATTGTATAACTGTTCTGTTTTCCGCAATTTTTTCCATCCCTCTGTGTAAATAACCCAATATCGGCTCACAATCAATAACATCTTCACCATCTAGAGTAAGGATGAGCCGAAGAACACCATGCATTGATGGGTGGTGAGGTCCCATATTGACTATCATGAGGTCTTTTCTTGTAGTTGTTACATTCATAGGTTATTCCTCGATTCATTCTTTCATGAATTGCTGAAAACGAAAAGAAGTTCATCAAAATTCAAGATCTAGTAAATCAAATAATTCAAGTTACTTTTCAATTTAACGAGTTTTTGATTCCCGAATATCCAGCCGACTAATTAATTCTTTATAACGTACTTTATTTTTCTTTGACAAATAAGACAGAAGTCGTTGCCGTTTTCCCAGGATTTTACGTAGACCTCTCTGAGATAAATAGTCTTTTCTGTGCAATTCCAAATGTAAAGTAAGTCTTCGTATCTTATTGGTGAAGCTAAAAACTTGAAATTCAACAGACCCACTGTTTTCTTTTTTTTCTTCTTGTGAAATAACGGAAATGAATGAATTTTTTACCATAAAACGGAACCTTCTACCCTTTTTTGTTTTTCTTTTTACAATTCAATAAATCAATTTTACCAATCAGTTAGAATAATGCTACTAATTTGTAGTTTGTATATACAATAATCTTAATTTCTTTATGAACTCCTAATTTTATCAACTCATTTTTTTATTTGAAAAAAATGAATCCTATTTTCAATTATATTTGGATACAAATAGGAAAGGGTGGTATATTTCTACACTCAAAAAAAGGAAAAACTATTATTAACTTAAAAAAACTGCAAATAATAAATAAGAAGATTCTGTTGATTCATTTATAGATCTAATGGATATTGATACGTGCATTGAATTAGTATTCAGTTATCAGAATGGAATGTAAAATAATGCATGTATGCATCTCTTTCTTTCATATATCAGATAGGGTAGAGAATGCATATGAAAAGGTGTTATTAACGAATTTGCAATTGTGGATACATATGTATCCTTACCATACTAAAACGACTGCTATTATTAGTATCAAACCAATATCGATTCATACAAGCTAAATCTTCTAATCGATAATTAGGCCAAAGAAAGAACTTCAATTTAATTAGTTTCTTTTTATCTCTTTTGGTTTTATCCAAAACTTCACTACAGTTTTTTATGTATTTGAAAAATACTGGATTTTTATGTATAACATTTCTATTCCTCGAATAGAAAGAAATTAGAATTCTTAATTCTCTTCGCCGTTTAGTAGATAAAATTATTTCAGGAACAAACAAATCAGAACGATTTTTGTCCCTATTTTCGGGCATTCTTTGATGTCTTGCAATGGATTTATCAAAATTGATCTTATCAATATAGCTTTTTTCTCGGTATCTTTGATTAATTGGGGGCTTACTCTTATGAACCAATGAAATATTTATCGTTTGATAGATAAGAAATTGTCCGTCATTTTTTATAGACAAGCGAACTGGTTCGATAATTAATATCCCCTTTTTCATCAATTCTGTAAGAGTGAAATCCTTTTGAATCATCAGAATATCCAAACTCATTTCTCCCCTTTGAATAGAGGATATAGCAATTTCTTTTGGATTTATCAATCTAAGCAGGAGACAATATACTTTGATATTATTGATCATTCTTTGATTTAAAGAATCATCCCATCTCAACTGAAAACGTAAATACCTTTTTAGGAAGAAATCAAGCTCTGCTTCTGTGTTGCTCTTGTATTGCTTTTTCTTTCTACGTTTTTTCATATTCATATTCGAGCCGGCATAATCTTCTTCAATATCTTTTTCTTGGTTTGAGAGAACCGATCCAAGATTCTCTTGGTTTTGTGCATCTGATTCAAGATTACCTCGGCCTGTGGATTCTTTTTCTTCTTGATTTCGATTCTCTAATTCTAATTTTTTTTTTTCAGTTGATAATATAAAAAGATCCCCTTTTCTCTTTCTATTGATATTTTTATTTTCGCTAACATTTTCATTTCTATTCAAATTAAAAAGAAGTAATTTGATTGGTATGATCCACGGTTTCATTTTATATGTATTATAAAATAGGAACAATTCTGGGAAGAACCAAAGTTTCAGATTCGATATGGGACGACTTAGTATTTCTTCATTCATTCCCATCCAATCAAAAAGGTGTTTTTTTTTCTTGGATGGCTGGATTCTTTGATTTTGATAGATTGTAAGATAAGCAAGACCTTTTTTAGTAATTTTGTCAATTAGTTGATAATTATTAACCTCAGCCTTAGCATTTTTATTACCATTGGTATCGATCCAGGACTCAATATCGACTTTTTTTCTAAGACAAAAATGGAAAATTTTCCAATCGAAATATTTTCTATCTGAAAATTTTTTCAGATTCATAATATCATCTTCTCCTAGATAATTATTGATAGGAATAAGATCCCCTGACATATTAAATAATATACCCTTATGTATATTGTAATCATAAGAAATCTTCTCTTTTTTTTTTATACCTAATGGTGATACATAAATATATGAATGTTCCTTTTCCTTATTTTCATAACTAATAGATTTATATGATAAAAGGTCATACCTATAGTGTTTTTGAAAGTTATATTTTTGATTCGGTAATGAATTTGCTTTAAAATCATTTACGTTTAATTTTTTGTAATGAATTAATTGGTCTATTTTTTCATCAGCATACCCTTTGTTTAAATCTTTTTTCTGATCCATATGTTGTTGGTTGATTTTAGTTCGCCATTTTTGGGGTACTAAACGATACCATCTAATTGGGGATAAATCATATTGATAATGGCCTCTTAACCAGTTTTTCCATTGATTTATTCCAGAATTAAAAATATTTTTCTGTCGTAATTCAGAATCAAATATTTTTTGTTCTTCGAAATAATTCTTTATTTCATTCTTAAGAAAAAGAGACGTTCCGTCATATTCAAGAACATATCTTAACTTATACAAGTTAATAAGTTGGGTTTGATATAATTTGTAAAATACATATGCTTGTGACAAGGAGGATAAGTCAAAAAGAATTATAGAATTATTCTTACTAATACCAAAGGGCGACTTTTTTATAGTCGAAATAAACCGAAGTGTATTTTGATTTGTTTTATTAATTTTTTCTTTATTTGTTTCATTATTGGAAATGTATTTATCAAGAATTTTTTTTGATAATTCAAAAATAAGTTGTGTATTGATCCTCGGAATATAAATGATAGATAGAACGATATCTATATATATCCTTTCAATTAAAAATATTATAAAAAAATATGATTTACGGATGAATCGAACATTTCTTCTTTTTAACTTCTGCGAAATATTTTTTATTGGTTGTACTAGTTTAACAGGAGCACTTTTTTTATTAGAACTAATAGTTATTTTGTTATTTAGTTTCGGAGTTAAAAATCCTTTCTTCTTATCTTTTGTAATTTTTTCTATTTGATTCCTGATTGTGGTTGTTCTATCAGCCAGATCTTTCATTTTTTTTTCTGTCAATGAATAATCTTTCAAATCCAAAAATAGATTTTGAATGGACGATTCATGAATCATCCGATTACTCATTATCGAATCTTTTTTAGGTTCACTCAATTCAGATATTTCTCTTAATCCAAAGAACGGAAGGGGATTCATTTTTAAAAGTTCTTTTATTATTCTTTTTATAAATAGAATTCTTTTGATAACCCATTTGTTTGTTTCTTTTGAGATGTTTAGAAAGAATTTTGTTCTTTCTTTGAAAAACTGTATAACTAGAAAAGACTTCTTTTTCAATTTTATCATTTTCTTTTTGAGTTCTTTGAAAATGGGTTTAAAAAATGAACGTCTTTTTCGGGGAGAACCAAAAGGAAGTTCAGTTTCCATTCCCCAAACTGTTAAAAAACAAAAATCGTTTTTTTGTCCTTTATTTTTAAGTTTCAACAGATTTTTTGGGGGGGATTGTAGCTTAGACCTGTGCCAAGGTTTAAGGCAAAAAGGAAATAGGATCTTTATCTGAATACCGTCTGTCAACCAATTTTTTGGAAATTCGGTTTCTGATAATTGAACACCATTATAGGTGCATTTAACATGCATTTCTTTATTCCAATCTTTTAAGTCTTCGGACCATTCGGGAAATTGAAATAATAATATACGGACTATATTTTTAGCTATTATCAATGAAGGTAATAGAATATATTTTCTAAGAAAGGATTGGCTTACTAATATGGAACCCCTTATTACTTGAGCAAATAGAAAGCTATCCCAGGCTTCTGCTATTTCTATTCGTGCTTTCTCTTCTCTTTTGTATTTTTCTCTTTTTTGTTCCTCTTTTATTTTATCATTTTCTTTTTTCTTTTCTTCTGTATAATCCGAAATTATTAATTTTTTTGTTTTTTTATCCATCGAGTTTTTAAAAATGAATTTTACTAACTCGGAGATATTAAAAGAAAAAAAGGGTTTGTCTATTCTGTCCAAAAAAAGAGGGGAATGCACATTTGCTTGAACTAGTTCCCAGGTAACAGTTTTACGTCTTTGAGCACGCATGGATCCTTTGATTATGTCTCGACGAAAATCTGATTGTTGCGAATAACGTATCAAAGCCACTTCGTCTGCTTGATCAGGATTATTAGTTGGGGTATTAGTATCAGTATTTTCTTGCTTATCAGTAAAAATGACTACACGTTTGGCTTTTCTTGAACGAATCTCATGATCCTCCGCTATGTTTTCTTCATTTTCTATCCCCTCCTGTTGTTCTAACTCATCGATTAATTTGTATGACCATCGAGGAACTTTTTTACCGATTTCTTTTATTCCAATAGATTTTTTTCTAATTCTTTTCGCCTTGGGATCAGTTATAACTGGATTGAATAAAAATTTGAAAATTTGGATTTGATCTTCTAAATCAATTCTTTCTTGTTCGTCTTCTGGAAATGCAAATAAAGTTTTTTCTCTTGATAGTGAATTTCTATCAAATGTATCTATTTTCTTTTCCAATTTGTCATAATCAGTAGTTAAAAGTATACCATGAATCTTATTTATCCAACCTGTCTCTATGTAATTTTTTATTAATTTTGGATTTGAGGATGAAAATAATTTTTTGATCTTTCCACGATGGCGTCCAGTCAAAAAAGGATCATATATTTTAGGCAAGTAGTCCTTTTTAGTCTCATCATTACACAATCTAATTCTTTTTTCGAGCACATTTAGAGTAATACATCCTTTATCCAGAGCTTCAATTCTATTTCGAAATTCTTTACTCAGGTTGTTCTTTTTTTGTTCATTTATATAATTCCAATGATCAGACAATTCATCACAGAGTAGTTTTTCTATTGGGAACAAAGACATTTTTCTTTGTATCATTTCCCAGAAAGTTGACAAACTGGGGGGATATGTAAAAGATATTCTTTCCTTTCCATCACTTCGACATGTATAAAAAAAATATTGTGACATTTCATTTTTTACAGCATTTTCAAAT